ATTACCAACTTTTTATTTTGAAACTATCTCCTACTAGCATAGTGGTAGAAAGAGTACCTTCTTGTGCCTCGACTTCAAAGGGTTTACCTTTAACCATGTTAATAGGCCCGCATTATTGGCTAATAGAGAATCAAAGTTGATTTACCAATGAATCACGAAATGCTATGGTTCTTACATATGATTTCTTAATTTATTCAGAAGTAATTCGTCGAGATCGTGCACCTTTCTTTCTTAATTTATTAATTTTATTTAATTTAATAAAAAAATAAAAAAAATAATATAATTATAATATTATATTAATATAATAATAAACAAAAAAAAAAATGCAGCTGGTTGGATCCAACCTATTCTTGAAATAAACAACTCGCACACACTCCCTTTCCAAAAAAGATCAATACACCAAGCACTACACTTAGATTTATTGGATTTGTTGCTAAAATATCGGTATTAAACCCGAAACTCCCGGCGGATGGCCAATGACCCAAGTAAACGAAAGAATCAGTTACATTTTTCATATGATCTCCTCTTATAGATATAGATAGGACTAAGAAAATCAAACGGAGTTCTTTTTGTATCACCTCATCCCTTGTCTTTTGTTTTTTGTTTGATTGAGCTCTTTTTATTATTATTATTATTATGGAAGTTCTCAATAAGACACTTATTAGGCCTAGGCCCCAGGCCTCATGTCAATTGCGTTTGCTCCATCCTAATCTAATAAAAAAAAGTAAAAAAAGGAGGGTTTCCCTTCCATTAAGGGCGGGAAGGAAGAAAGCGAGTGGATTCGCAAATTCCTCATCCTCAAATTAGTCCTTCCCCGGGGTATTGTTTCAACGAAAAAGTTATTAGATCAACAAGTGATTAGATAATAGGGGTGAAGTGTTGATCTAATTCTAAGAAGCAAGAGGCAAGTACACAGCAAAAAAATAAGAAAATGAGTACGTATTTTAAATATTTATGGGATTAAACAAAGGGATTCGCAAATAAAAGCGCTAATGCGACAACTAGCCCATAAATTGTTAAAGCTTCCATAAAAGCCAGACTAAGTAATAAAGTACCTCGTATTTTACCCTCTGCTTCCGGTTGTCTCGCGATACCTTCTACGGCTTGGCCCGCAGCAGTACCTTGACCAACCCCAGGTCCAATAGAAGCAAGCCCTACGGCCAACCCAGCAGCAATAACAGAAGCGGCGGAAATCAGTGGATTCATAGTAAGCTCCTCACACCAAAATAAAGAAATGGTTAATGATACAATCAACCAATGAATTATTACTTATTTTATTATTTCAAAGACCCATTCGGGCGAAGTAACTAAGATAAGAACTGAAAAGTGAATTGAGGTAATAATTTTCTTGAATTAGCAGAACGACTTCAATATCTCCTTTCTAATTTCTACCGTGTAGTCTTTGTAAATCCAAAGGATTCTAGTTATTCCATTTCTTTGTTCTAAGCCACTCTTTTTATTCTTGGCACGTTCTCCTCTATATGCTTAACCTCATCTGTTTATTCATTCAATCCCTGGTCACAGATGAAACGGAAGAACTCCTATTGAATTTTAATTCAGATTTTAATTCAGTAGGAATTCAGTAGGATGGTATGGTAAAAGAATAAATAAAAAATATAAAAATAAAATAATTATAATTAATTATAATATAATATAAATATATAAAATAAATAATTTATATATATTCTATTTTAATTTTTAATTTAATATATATATATTTATTTTTATTCTATTTGTATGTATAATCCATATATAGACAATTAATGAATATCTAATATTACATTACATATACATGTGTTTCTTCCATAACGTAAACCATTCTTTATGCTGTTGAATTGGATTCTAGCCGAAGAATAGAATCATACTTCGAAACATACACAGTAATTGGTTTATAGCCATATATCATATATATATATATCCATACCTAGCTCAGCACGACCCCCTAATCAACTTTTTTATGAATCTTATTTGCTTGTAAACTCCTCTCTTCCTTTTACATTATCGCGACTCCTGCATGAATATAAATAGACGGGATCGTCAGCCCGAATCATTACGTATAAAGATTTGATTGCAATTAATGACAACTTTGATCAATCGTTGAATCAAATTGAATTAAATCAAATAAAAACGGAATGATTGTTTCTATAGAACATACTCTTTTTATTTTAGTTGTTTTAGGCGCATGTCGGAGACGGATAAGATAACAATTCTTAGTTAAATTATGAAAATATAGTAATTGCCTGAACAAATATGATCATATTATAGAATTATAGAATATTGATTAGAGAGACGTAACATAAATGGACCAAAACAAAAGTCAATCTTAGGAAAAAGATCTTTTAGATCTCTTTCCTTTTTTTTTTTTTTTTACAATTCCTCAATTTGGTACATCTTTTTTGTTCCTACTCTAGACCATACATGCCCTTTTTGGATATATTGTGTTCCCCCAGTAGATTATCTTGAGACACTCGGGAGTTGGGATTGGGATAAGCTTTTTTTTTTTGAAAGCTAGTCAATGATGACCCTCCATGGATTCACCTATATAAGCCGCGGCTAAGGTTGCAAAAATAAGAGCTTGAATCCCGCTTGTGAATAATCCAAGGAACATGACAGGTATAGGAACTACTGAAGGTACTAAAGAAACAAGAACAACAACTACTAATTCATCAGCCAATATATTCCCGAAAAGTCGAAAACTAAGTGATAAAGGTTTTGTGAAATCTTCTAGGATGTTAATTGGTAAAAGTATTGGAGTTGGTTGAATGTATTTACCGAAATAACCCAACCCTTTTTTGGTAAGACCCGCATAGAAATATGCCACTGATGTGGGTAAAGCTAAAGCAACAGTAGTATTTATATCATTCGTAGGTGCTGCTAACTCTCCATGAGGTAACTGTATGATTTTCCAAGGTAAAAGAGCACCCGACCAGTTAGAAACAAAAATAAATAGAAACATAGTTCCAATAAAGGGAACCCAGGAGCCATAATCTTCTCCAATCTGAGTTTTGCTCAAGTCTCGAATGAATTCAAGGATATATTCGAAAAAATTCTGACCGTCGGTTGGAACGGTTTGTGGATTCCGAACAGCTATAGCAGCTGAACCTAATAAGATAGCAATTACGACCCAAGAAGTGATAAGTACTTGAGCATGGACTTGGAAACCCCCTATTTGCCAATAGAAATGTTGGCCTACTTCCACACCAGATATATCGTATATATCCCTTAGTGTGCTTATGGAACATAGTAGAAAATTCATATTACCCTCTGACAGAAATAGAACTTAAAAAGGAATTATTTTGATTCAGATTCCACCATCTCTTTCTCGACTCGCCTACTTTGACTTTAATCGTATATTTCAGGTGCCAAGGAATCACAGAATATCCCCATCCATTTTTATCTCTTTTTGAGATTCAGGAATGGTAACCGATTCAATCAATCTATGGAGTTCCAAAAGTTATTGACTTAATCTTATTATTAATCAACGATTTCTTATATAGCTAGAACGACCTTCACAAATTGCGGATACTAATTTGTTAAGAATCAATCGGATTGAAGCTATAGCATCATCGTTGGCTGGAATCGAAATATCTGCGAGATCCGGGTCGCAATTTGTATCGATTAAACAAATTGTTGGAATACCCAAAATGATACATTCTCGAAGAGCCGTATATTCTTCTTGCTGATCAACGATGATTACAATATCGGGTAACTCCGTCATATATTTGATCCCACCTAGATATGTTTGCAAGTGAGATAATTGTCTCTTCAACATTGCAGCGTCTCTTTTCGGGAGACGTTTGAGTTTCCCCGCCTCTACTCTCAAGTCCCTGAACTTATGAAGTCTCGTTTCTGTAGTAGACCAATTTGTTAACATACCCCCGAGCCATTTTTTATTAACATAATGACACCGAACCCTTATTGCAGCTGCTGCTACTGAATCCGCAGCTTTACTTTTGGTACCAACTATTAAAAAGTTCTTTCCCCTACTTGCTGCATCAAAAACTAAATCACAAGCTGCTGACAAAAAACGAGCAGTTCTAGTAAGATTTGTAATATGAATACCTTTACGCCTTGCAGAGATGTAAGGTGCCATTCTAGGATTCCATTTCCTAGTACCATGACCGAAATGTACTCCCGCTTCCATCATCTCTTCTAAATTGATATTCCAGTATCTTCTTGTCATTTCCCCCCACACTTTATCTTTTTTTTATTTGATTTTTAAGAAACAAGGTACCTTGAAATAAATAATTGTTCCGACGGAACCTTCTGCCGGGGATTGGCCGTTGATACACGGTCCAAGTCGTTAATGACTTTCTATTCGTTATTATCTTTATTAACAAATCAAATGACCGGACCATACATACCATATATAGTTAAAAGAAAAGAATGAATATGCTCTTATCTTATTAGGAATCATTAAATCCTGTAAATTATTGTTCTGCTGTATCATGGAAAGTATTTTGTATGCAAAAACCCAATAATTCTCTGTGGTGGAAAAAAATATCTCTTATTTTCCCCTCGAATAAATTTTTATTTTTGATTTCCAAAGTAATGTTGTTGTGTTGCCTAGAACGATGCACTAATCCTTTAAATCCGGTACCAACAGGTATCATACCCCCCAGAACAACATTCTCTTTCAGGCCTTTCAACCAATCAATACGACCTCGTAGAGCGGCTTTTGCCAAAACTCGAGCGGTTTCTTGAAAACTCGCTTCGGATATGAAACTTTGAGTATTCAGAGATGCCTTCGTTATTCCCAATAAAATGGCTCGGTAACAGATTGATTCTTCTAAAGCGCGCCCTGTCCGTTCCGCTCGCAACAATCCGATTAGTTCTCCGGGTGAAAAAACATTAGACATTCCATCTTCTGAAACTAACACTTTTGATGTTATTTGACGTACAATAATCTCTATGTGCCTATTATGGATCTGCACCCCCTGGGATCGATAAACCTTTTGGATCTTATTAACCAAAGAAATACGACTTTGCGCTATGGTTAGCTCAGCTCCAATTAAAAATCCCCAAGGATTTCCAATCATTTTTGTTATATGTTTGTTCCAACCTTCAACCCTCTTCTCCAAGTTCGTCGATATTGAATGAATTGAGCGCACTTCTAACACCTGTTCCACTTTTGGAAGACCCTGCGTTATATCACCCGATCTCGATTTTTCATATATAAATGTAACTAATGTATCTCCTTCATAAATAATTTCTCCATAATGGCCATGAACGGTTGCTCCCGGAGTGGCCAAATGAGGCTTAGCCGATCTTATTACTAAGGAGTCAACATGAACAATTATAACTTGACCGGATTTTATGCGCGGTCCATATTTAGATAGACATACATTTTCACAAATAAACTGCCCAAGGCTAATTTTTGTGGATGTCTTCTCACTATAATTGAGATGGAGAAAGCACCAATTAAAATTGAATGGATTAAAAATGATGTTACTAAAAGGATCGCAATTGTAAATTCCCCCATTTTCATCTATTAAATAATATTGAATGGCTCGGAAAGTCTGTTTTAAATTCTCAAGTCGCAAATATTTATTTAACAAGATCTGATTATAAGTTATTAAGCAACAAGATGAATAAAAATTCGCAATTTTAAATACAGTACCCAGGGGGCCTAACAAATTGCTAATAGCAATCGTGGAATCTTCTTTAATTGATTTTTTTCTCACACTGAGAGATTTGGAACCATTGAATGGACCAATTCGAGAACAATTAGATGATGACAAAATTAGAAAAGATTGGCATTGCTTATTTTTATTCAGCAACATATGAATAGTCCCCTGCTGTTGGGTAAGTGATTGAATCTTCGCCTTGGGGTAAAAAGGATTAATATTGGTGCGATCTGATCCATTATCGAGATTCAATCCCGAACCTCCCCTATCATCCCTTTTTCCGGTATACGAAATGGGGGACTTAACTAAGTCAATTCTTATAAAATTTCGAATCAGATCATTTGTCCTTACTTCAACAAAGAAAGCATGGACTTCTTCTATAGAACTATTTTGTCCTTGGTCCCAATTCAATACTAAACAAGTTCGAACTAATTGAATATTTGTGTGAGAGATTCCTCGAATGGGTTTTCCGTTTCCATAAAGGATATAATTGACAACTCGGAGTTGCACATTATCTCTTTCCTGCAACAGATCCTGGGGGAAAAGCGTTGCTAAATTTATGCCATCGGCTATTTCATATGTGACTACAGGCCGAACCAAAACAAAATACTTTTTCTTGATGGGTGTAATCCGTTGGACATAGATCCAATTTTTCAATTTTTTTGAGTCCTTAGCATTTTTTTCTCCCGTTCCTGGTGGTATCAAGATGCCGCTATGCCGAGAGATTTTATCTGTCTCTCCGGGAAAATGTATATCTCCAGAAAATATTTTCAATTCAATCTTTTTCTTTTTTCTCTCCACTCGGACCAATCCACCTACTTGGCTTCTTGTATTTAAAGCGATTCGTGTACCTATTCCAATGATACTATTGTTCCGTACCTTTATGGACGAAGATCTGGGTAAAATATGCACTTCTTCGGGAATGAAAAAAAAGCGATCTACTTTCATTTGGTATTTCGGCCTAAATTCTTTTGCTCCTCGATATTCAATCAAATCTTCTTTTTTTAGGATGAAATCCACCTCTATGGTACCATATTTAGTAATTCCTGAATTGCTTCTTCTGTATTGGGGATCATCGAAATAAGCAAGAATACAATTTTTACGTAAAATACCAGTTATGGGTATTTCAATTGAGATACCAGAACAGGACATTAGTTCTTTCTCTCGTTCTTGATCATATTGGAATGGGAGGATGAATCTATTCCTTCGTCTCTTCCCCAATAAATTAGAATTCTCTACTAGAATGGCAGAGTATATGAAATTCCAATGGCCGTTGGATATGATTCGATCTGATCTTGAATAATCAAAACTCCTATCTACTTTTTTACCGAAAGGATCCAAACTAAATAATTTGTGTCTCACTCGATCATTAGTCACTGAGAAGCCAGAAATATATCTCTGTTCCACAGAAAGAGAATGAACATTCATTTGATCTTGATCCCCGTGGAGGGAAAAAGGCACTCTATTAGATCTGCACGGGTCCCCCGATAATATCCATAAATGGCTTGTTTTTGGTAAGAGATGAACATTCCCGTATGTATATTCAGATGCATGGTACACGTCGGTACTCCAGTGCATTTCTCCCTCTGAGTCAGAATAAATATGTTTTCGAACTCTTTCTTTAAAATTCAAAGTAGATGTTCCAGCGCGAATCTCGGCGATCACTTGTTCTGATTCTACATATTGACCATTTTGAACTAAAAGAAAACTTTTTGGTGGAATATTCACACTATGGATAATGCTCTGACTCTCAATAGTTACATACAGGTCTATATAACATAGAAAAGCAGGATGCCCATGACGTGTACGTGTTGGATGAACCAAATCCTCATTAAATTGAATTTTTCCATTAAAAGGAGCCCGTACCTGTTCT